TATATTATTATTATATGTATGTGATAAATCCAAAAATTCATAAATAAGATAATAAGATAATATAATGTAGGGATTACTAAATTGGATGGGGGTTTTTTGAAATTATAAAATATGGAACAATACTTTTATTTCAGATGAGCCAATAAAATAAATAGAATGAACTGCTAAAATTCTGTATCATGAACTATGTAACGTGCACATCAACATCAATTATATGGCCGCAAAAAAGAAAAAGTAACATCCAAAGATATGAAGAAAATCTCAAAAAAATACAAAGAATTGGGCTCGATTCTATTTGTGTAATCCATCTAAGATGACTTTTTACTATTCCTGCTCCACCCCTAAACTCCCTTAGACTAGACTTTTTGGTCTTTCAACCAACCAATTTAACCATATGGAAATATTAAAATTTTTTTAGATAGCAGAAAAAAGGGGAAACAAAATCAAATAATTCATTATATAAATAATGAGAGAGAATATACCTAAAAATGCATCTATTCTTTAAGCATCTAGGAAGAGTATATCTACCGATACCTAATATAGATAAAATAAATATATATATGATAATCTAGAGCAAAAATGGGTATGTATCTATTCCCCATATTTAAATAAATATGGGGAATAGATACTCATACAAATAAATAATATGCCAAGAACCAGATTTGAACTGGTGACACGAGGATTTTCAGTCCTCTGCTCTACCAGCTGAGCTATCCCGGCCATTCTTGATGCATCAGCCTCATTTTTATTTTAAAAGATTACTGGAGTATATGTCAATGAATCTATGTCAATTAAGTCCAAAAAAGACGAAAACTCAAAATTTGTAAGTAAGTTTCACATAGTAGTAATTATTTTGTATTGTTAATCACACATATGAGGAGGATTCCTTGCTCAAAAATAAGATATTCATTTGTATGTTTATCATTAACAAAATTCTACGTATTTCACATTCACATATATATTCCAAAACTTATGACTTGTAATTCTGATAAGAAAAAGATAAAAATTCCAATTTATTTGTGAAAGAATAAAAAAAATAAAACACATAAATAATGAATTCAAAATAGAGAGGATATAGGAAAAGTAATTAGAAAGTTAAACAGGTCCTTTGGGGATAGAGGGACTTGAACCCTCACGATTTCTAAAGTCGACGGATTTTCCTCCTACTATAAATTTCATCGTTGTCGGTATTGACATGTAGAATAGGACTCTATCTTTGTTCTCGTCTGATTAATCAGTTCTTCAAAGGATCTATCAGATTATGATGGAGTGAATGATTTGATCAATGAATATTCCGTTTTTTCTTCAACTTTATTAAACTTGGAATTGATTTACGTCTTTCATTTTTGAATATTTTTATCACAAATGGAGTCTTCATTAATCAATTGAAATAGTATTTGCGTATATATATAAGGTTTATCTTTGATTCATTCCTGGCATTTTGATGGAAGGATTCCTTTCCTAATGCAAAAGGAAAAATCGTCAACTCCTTTTGTTAGAACAGCTTCCATTGAGTCTCTGCACCTATCCTTTTTGATTATAACTTTCTGAACTTTTCTTCGTTTACGTAAAACAGGATTTGGCTCAGGATTGCCCATTGTGAATTCCAGGGTTTCTCTGAATTTGAAAGTTCTCACTTGGTAAGTTTCCATACCAAGACTCAATCCAATTAAGTCCGTAGCGTCTACCTATTTCGCCATATCCCCCTCTTTTTATTTGAGATTCGAATCTCATTAGAATACTTTTTATTTATATTATGAACATTATGCCGGAACTTTTGAATTCATTAAAAACTTATTCTTATATTGAAAAAGGTTTGTTCCTATTTTTTTTTATTGATTTTATTTCATCTATATTGGATACCATTATCTTATTTGGTTGAATCAGAAATGATTCTATTATCTATTTATTCGCATTTCAATATACACCGATATATACCACATATCTATCTATATTCTACGCCCCTACTTCTATATATGTTTTCATGCAATTTTGAATACTCGAATGGTCGATTCTTTATATAATATATTTCCGAATGAAAACGTGGGAATCTTTGATTATGATATCAATTAGTCTTTTTGATTTCTTTCATTTTTTTTAGTTTTTCTTTCAATAAACAATCCATTTATTCATTCATATAATAAAAGAAATTTGACATAACTAAAAAGAATCTAATAGATATAAATAATCATTCTTTTAATGTCAAATTAAATTAAACATTCATTTCGAAATATTGAAAGAAATATTGAATTCCTAATTACTTAGGAAAATTTATAAGAATATAATTCAAAAAAATGCAATAAAATAAATATTTAATAATCAAATATCTAATAATTAAATATCTTATAATTCTATTGTAAGTAATATTAATTACTGTTTACTTTAACCTAATTATTACATTATTATAGAATTCTAAATACTATATAGTAAATACTATTATAATTATATATGTATGTTTTTGATAAATAGATCGAAATATATTATATTCATAATTAATATT